TAAAAACATTCATGGTTGTAGTGACAGTTCTAGTTATTACAGTAAGGTTGATCATTTAGTTGGCGTCAAAGAAGACATTCGGAATTTCATTTCTGATGACACCTTTTTAATTAGGGATAGTAATCAGGATAGTTATTCCATATATTTTGATAGTGAAAATAAAATTTTTGAGATTGACAATGATCATTCTTTTTTGAGTGAACTAGAAAGTTTTTTTTATAGTTATCGTAATTCTAGTTATATGAATAATGGATCGAAAAATGATGATCCCCACTACGATTTTAACTTGTATGATACTAACTATAGTTGGAATAATCACATTAATAGTTGTATTGACTCTTATCTTCGTTCTCAAATCTGTATTGATAGTTCCATTTTAAGTGGTAGTGACAATTCCAATGATAGTTATATTTATAATTACATTTGTGGTAAGGGTGGAAATAGTAGTGAAGGCGAGAATTTCAATATAAGAACTCGCGCAAATGGTAATGATTTAACTCTAAAAGAAAGTTCTAATGATCTCGATCAATACAAGCATTTGTGGGTTCAATGCGAAAATTGTTATGGATTAAATTATAAGAAATTTTTTAAGTCAAAAATGAATATTTGTGAACAATGTGGATATTATTTGAAAATGAGTAGTTCAGATAGAATCGAACTTTCGATTGATCCAGGTACTTGGGATCCTATGGATGAAGACATGCTCTCTCTGGATCCCATTGAATTTCAGTCTGAATCTGAAGAAGAGCCTTATAAAAATCGTATTGATTCTTATCAAAGAAAGACGGGATTAACTGAGGCTATTCAAACAGGCACGGGTCAACTAAACGGTATTCCTATAGCAATCGGGGTTATGGATTTTCAGTTTATCGGGGGTAGTATGGGATCTGTAGTAGGCGAGAAAATCACCCGTTTGATCGAATATGCTGCCAATAATTTTTTACCTCTTATTCTAGTGTGTGCTTCCGGAGGAGCACGCATGCAAGAAGGAAGTTTGAGCTTGATGCAAATGGCTAAAATATCTTCCGCTTTATATGATTATCAATCAAATAAAAAGCTGTTTTATGTATCAATTCTTACATCTCCTACTACTGGTGGAGTGACCGCGAGTTTTGGTATGTTAGGGGATATCATTATTGCTGAACCCGATGCCTATATTGCATTTGCGGGTAAAAGAGTAATTGAGCAAACATTGAATAAAACAATACCTGAAGGTTCACAGGTGTCTGAATATTTATTCCATAAGGGTTTACTCGATCCAATCGTACCACGTAATCCTTTAAAAGGTGTTCTGAGTGAGTTAGTTCAGCTCCACGGTTTTTTTCCTTTGAATCAAAATTCAATCAAGTAAAGTCTTAAGTTAAATTATTTTCTTTGTAGTGAAAAGGTAGTTAGTTTATCAGAATCAAAGTCAAAGCCCGCATAATGGGCTTTTACTTTGTGACATAAAATTGAATTGTCGAAAAACAAATTATGTGGATAATAATAATTATTATTTTTTTTACCGATATTACTGATTACTAATGAGTAAACTTCTATCAACAAGATAAAAAGCTACTTTTTCCTTCTGTGAAATAAAATTCACATTTGGCGAGACAAATAAAACGAATTTTATCTTCCTCTATTGCGTATGTATACGTAATTCAAATATAGAAAAAATATAAATATTATAGAAAAAATATAAATATAGAGTTTTGCATCTTTCTATATCTCCCGAAAATTCTATTTTTACTAAAAATCCCTGTTCTTGGATCGGATGATTCTAACGAATCGAATCTTTCGACAATTACAATTTGTAATAAACTCTTTCTTTATTGAATTCAAATTAGAAATTCAAATTAAAAGTTTAAAAGTAAGAATAAAGTAAGATAATAAAGAAAGTGGATTATCTTATCATACACCTATTTTATTTGATTTAATTTAGAAAGATAGATGGGCAAGTCCTTGCACTTATTAGATATATACTCGCTTAGATATACTAGATATACTTAGTATTTAGATATACTTAGTATAATATGTATAATATAATGATTATAATATAATCATTATAAGATATATATTATACTAACAATATAACAATAACAGGTACAAATATTAAATTGAGGTACCCATTTTATGACAACTTTCAGCAGCTTTCCCTCTATTTTTGTGCCTTTAGTAGGCTTAGTATTTCCGGCAATTGCAATGGCTTCTTTATTTTTGTATGTTCAAAAAACTAAGATTTTTTAGATTCGATGGGGCCAAGGCCAAGACCAAATCTTATCTATTTTTTTTTTTAAGACTTAGATCCACGGATATGATATTTATTTAGGAGAATATTGTATAACATCCCGCTTCCCCGAACATAAATGAAAAAGCTCCTCTTATGCATACGTAAACATGATATAGGGGTAAATGAATTATAGCAAGTGGATCGGTAACGAACGGATGTATGAAATTAAAGTCTATATATCTAGTAGATCTGTATAGGGGATCATATAAAGGGGATGATTTTAGATCTAAGCAATTTGATGAATGACTTCTAAAAGTTCATATCAAAATAGTACTAGTTGATGAGAGTTACTTCGGAAACAAAAAAAGTAAAGTCGAATTTTTTTGGTTATTCTCTCAATTCCAATAAAATGCAACTGGATCTAGTATGTATGAGTTGGCGATCAGAATCTATATGGATAGAATTTATAGTGGGTTCTCGAAAAACAAGTAATTTCTGCTGGGCCTTTATCCTTTTTTTTGGTTCATTAGGGTTTTTATTAGTTGGAACTTCTAGTTATCTTGGTAGGAATTTGATATCTTTATTTCCGTCTCAGCAAATAGTTTTTTTTCCACAAGGAATCGTGATGTCTTTCTATGGGATCGCCGGTCTCTTTATTAGTTCCTATTTGTGGTGCACGATTTTTTGGAATGTAGGTAGTGGTTATGATCGATTCGATAGAAAAGAGGGAATAGTATGTATTTTTCGTTGGGGTTTTCCTGGAAAAAATCGTCGCATCTTTCTACGATTCCTTATGAAAGATATTCAGTCTATCAGAATAGAAGTTAAAGAGGGTATTTATACTCGTCGTGTCCTTTATATGGAAATCAGAGGCCAGGGGGCCGTTCCCTTGACTCGTACTGATGAGAATTTGACTCCACGAGAAATTGAGCAAAAAGCTGCTGAATTGGCCTATTTTTTGCGTGTACCGATTGAAGTCTTTTGAAATGAATTGCAGAATAAATGCTTTCTCGGCAGGAGGAAAAAACTCAAGCCAAGAATCCTCCTTTTTCTATAGCAGAACTAAACTGAAGTTTCTTCAGAATGCCCATTCGAACCAAAGCAGACGTATACGGAAGAGTCATAACATAAAAAAACAGTTTTTTTGTCCACAAAAATTGTTTTTTATGCGTCTGTAAATGGAAAACCACTCAACTTAATTCAGTAACAAAACAAGCAAGAAATCGAAATAATGGATTCATCTCATATATCAAAGTATTTCGAAATAAAGACTTTCGCTTTTTATTTTCAATATTTGTAGTTGATACGTTAGATACAGATAGATCATATCTTGTAAATTTTCTCTACTTTCCTTTTGTCAATCGGCCCCTCCCCTTTTATCCTTTTTTTGTGCTCCTTAAGAACTAAACAAGTAGATTTCTTTCTTATAACATAATGATAAAGGTAATGATAACTTTTTGTCACTCATTTTTGATCATCATAATATTTTTCATAATTTTTTTCAACTATTCCTGGACTCTAGACTATATATAGTCTAGATAACTCGCGAAAATTTTTCGACATATTTGATTGATATCTTGATATAGACAGGGAGCTCCTTCGTCTCAAAATCTGAATATAATAATCTTTATTCGGTTCTTTCGGGCAGTTATCGAAAGAGGGCAATTGCTTCGAATTTGATCAATTGAGATATCTGGAAACAATAACAATATAACAACAATAATATATATTTCATTCGAACATTCGAATTCAAAGTGGATTCTTATTTTCTATTTCTGTATTCTTTTTAGATTCAAGGACTAAGCAATGAATCAAAAAAAACAGAGAATAGATTCATGGGCCCCTACCTTATAATATAATGAAAGTCATGCTTGATAGAAAGATTAGATCACATAAAGTCAACGAATGAGGTGGATTCATTAACAATTCACAGATGAAAAAATGGCAAAAAAGAAAGCATTCACTCCCCTTCTATATCTTGCATCTATAGTATTTTTGCCCTGGTGGATCTCTCTCTCATTTAATAAAAGTCTGAAATCTTGGATTACTAATTGGTGGAATACTAGGCAATCCGAAACTTTTTTGAATGATATTCAAGAAAAGAGTATTCTAGAACAATTCATAGAAGTAGAGGAACTCTTCCTGTTGGACGAAATGATAAAAGAATACCCAGAAACACATCTACAAAAACTTCGTATAGGAATCCACAAAGAAACGATCCAATTGATCAAGATGCACAATGAGGATCGTATCCATACGATTTTGCACTTCTCGACAAATCTAATCTGCTTCGTTATTCTAAGCGGTTATTCTATTTTGGGGAATGAAGAACTTGTTATTCTTAACTCTTGGGTTCAAGAATTCCTATATAATTTAAGCGACACAATAAAAGCTTTTTCTATTCTTTTATTAACTGATTTATGTATCGGATTCCATTCACCCCACGGTTGGGAACTAATGATTGGCTATATCTACAAAGATTTTGGATTTGCTCATAATGATCAAATTATATCTGGTCTTGTTTCTACCTTTCCAGTCATTCTAGATACAATTTTTAAATATTGGATCTTTCGTTATTTAAATCGTGTATCTCCGTCACTTGTAGTTATTTATCATTCAATGAATGACTGAAAAATGATTCACAGATTCAATTATAATCTTTCTTACTTTGTATATAAGCAAAGCATGCAAAGTCGCACTTACTTTACTCTTTCTACCCATCAGGGAATTCCTCCTCTATTTCAGTAATTTTTTTTTATTTTTCAGTAAAAGTAAATAGCAGAATCGT